AAGATCTTTTCCTTCTCTTCGGGATCGAGCATCAATTGCAACGATTCGATAGACGGCTCATTGGGATAGATATAGATGAACAATACCCCCCCTGGAACCGTATAGGAAGTTTTCTCCTCGTACGGCTCGAGAAAAAATGATTTAATTCGAAGTTTTGTCTATGTATCAAATTCCAATAAATTAAATAACAACAACAACCGGTCCTGTAAATCAATTAGACTACGATTCCAATCTTTTTTCTTCCTGAAAAATGAAAAAGAAACCGCTCATACTCATAACTCAAGTCGGATAACTCTCAAATAGTTCAAAGGATAATCTAATCTTTAGTGAATTTCATTTATTGAGTAGTCTTTACTCCCTTTCGTTTATCTCGGTTAAACTATTTCAAATTCTATTTGGATTCTTTAGTTGGATCCAGTTATTGAGACTATCGAGAGAATTAACAACTAATAAAAGGGTGTTTCCTTGTTTTTAAACCCTTTAATTCCTATTTTTAATCATTGGGTTTAGACATTACTTCGGTGTTTCTTAATCTTTTCAAAATGGCAGCAACATACCCTTTTTTATTTCTTTCGATCAAAGAATCCTATGGACACTTGATTCTAGTATGATACACGTACGTTGAATCAAAAATTTGGCTCAATTTCAACAAGTTTTGCTTTTGAATTGGAAACTTGCTAAAATTGGATCTTTTCGATTTTCCATATATTTACGAAGTTGTTCCAGTTGATTGGCATTAACCCTAGATCCTTGCCCCTGAGAAATGAATTAATACTTTCGGTTCGAGCTCCATCATGGACTATTTACAACCCGACAAAAAACGAAGGGTTCAAGTATAACAGAACAAACAATGTCGAGCCAAGAGCACCTCATTTCTAGACAAATCTAAAATGGCGGATGTAAAAATCCACAACGGGTCGTGTCCTTCAAGTCGCACGTTGCTTTCTACCACATCGTTTCAAACGAAGTTTTACCATAACATTCCTCTAATTTGGAACGGGTATGGAATTGATTCAATTATGGAATCATGAATAGTCATTGGTTCAGCTGTCCATAGACATCGCAATCTACACTTTTTCTTCTATATATAAATATATGATACATGAAAGAATATTTTTCGGAAAAAATCTTAGCAAGACAACATTTTTAACATATTTAACAGACTAATCGAATATATAGAAAAAAATATATTCTATAATACATATATGTATAATATATATATATATATGTTATATGTAAATAATATATAAACGAATAAGTTTTTGAATCTGCATCTTCAAGTGACTTAATAAGATAAATTAAATGATTTCCTACTTTTTCAAAGATTCCACGTACAGGGTTAAAAATGTTTTTTTTTAATAAAAAAATATTTCTAAATTAACAATTTTAATTAAATTTAATTAAAATTGTTATTTAATTAATTTTATTGGGTTGGGTTTGAAGAAAATTGGACAATAAGCATCGCCTTTGATCTTTATAGAAAAATCAGTCTTTCTTTTTGAATTGACTCTTCACTAATTTAAAATAAAAATTTGAAATAGATCAAAGAAACGAAGAAAGAAATAAGAACAAAGAAGTCCTTTTTTTTCATGAGATGTATAAAAAAATAATGTAAGTTAATATTTTAATTCTTTTAATCAGATTACGAAAATCAAAATCGAAAAAAATAGGTAAGGGTTCTCAGATAGACTGAACTGTTGTCACTGTTTGTTATAGATGTTTTATATCTACTATAGATATACTATATCTATATAGTATGGGACTTGATAATTTGTTAGTCAAATTCGAACAGACACAGAAGTTTAAAGTAATATAGATTAACTGCTATCCCCGCCGCTTCCTTTTTATATTATGTATAGGGTTTATATGGGAATAATGGAGAAATGGATCCGTGCTGGGACGGAAGGATTCGAACCTCCGAATAGCGAGACCAAAACCCGCTGCCTTACCACTTGGCCACGCCCCATTTCACTTTCTAATCTACACTAAGAAACAATAATATTGTTATTGGTTGTTTGTCAACTCCAGCCTAAATAAATATCTCGATAAATTCCATATCTATAAGATATAGATCTTCTATAGAATAATAGAATAGACCGGTACTATAATTTTGATACATATAGATACAGAATTCAACTTAATTTATTGATCATTACATAGAATTCAATTAAGATATTGTATGAAAGTATGGTTTCTTCTATTCTCCTTTGAGAATTGGAGGATTTTTGGTTGGGTGGATTCAAAGAAAAAGAAGGATTTTTTGTCTACCTTATTTACTTTACTTCTTTTTCCTTATATCAAAAATGCAACCAAAATGCAATTATCTCCAAGAACAAAATGTCTGTTATGCTTAATATCGTTAGTTTGATCTGTATTTGTATTAATTCGCCCCTTTATTTGAGTAGTTTTTTCTTCGGCAAATTGCCCGAAGCCTATGCTTTTTTGAATCCAATCGTAGATGTTATGCCAGTCATACCTTTGTTTTTTTTTCTCTTAGCTTTTGTTTGGCAGGCTGCTGTAAGTTTTCGATAAGATCCTGAATATGAATAATAATATCCTAGAAAATGCATAATTTGCTCGAGAATAAATTCTAACAATTGATAAAATCAGATAAGTTTTAGAGTATGAACCCTCGATTCACACATTGAAATTCGTGGATAGTCGACATAAATCAGGCTTACCCTCATTTCCTTGTTTTTGAGCCTTTTCCAGCGATCTAGTCAAAGACCCTAACCCTATTAGGGTCTCCCACAATATCTAAATTTGGATATAAGCGCATTTTAATGAAAAACAAATGAATTTGTGACAATACATTTCTAGAAAAACCTCATTTCTTGGTGTCAAAATAGGATATGTGGTAGAAAAATGGAAGATCTATTCTCTTTTTTTTTTTTATAATCTTGGAGATTTGTAATGCTTACTCTGAAACTCTTCGTTTATACTGTAGTGATATTTTTTATTTCTCTCTTTATCTTTGGATTCCTATCTAATGATCCAGGGCGTAATCCTGGACGTGAAGAATAAAATACAAAAGGTTTCTTGGTTAATTTTCAAATTTAATTAGGATTTTATCTATACACACGTTTCACTAAGATTTTCAAAATTTGAAAAAAAAATAAATTAATATATAAATAAAATATTAATATATAAATATATATAAATAAAGTACGGAAACGGAAAGAGAGGGATTCGAACCCTCGGTACGAATAACTCGTACAACGGATTAGCAATCCGACGCTTTAGTCCACTCAGCCATCTCTCCGAATTGAAAAATAGAATTACTACATTACACATAATCTAAGGAGTTTTTCTTTCTCTCTTTTCTTTCTCTATTATTTCTATATAGAGAGATCCACAAATCAGGAATTTCCTTTATCTAAAAGGTGGACTTGACCGCGCCAATAACCGAACTAAAAAAATAAGCAAGACCTCTTTGTGTTAATTTTGTTCGAAAGGCCCTTCTTATTCTCACGACCCGGCCTGGTCAGTACCTAGCCGGGCTCTTTTTTTTTTGTTCCAACAAATTCAAATTTAAATAATGATTTCTCTTTTTTGAAAACAAAAAAGACTTTTTATTATTATATTCAATTGAATATAAAATATTCAAGTAACGACAAAAAGAAGAAATACTATTTACATTCTTTTCTTGTTATATTTTACCCGAACTAAAAAAAAACTATCGATTCTTCCACAATACATTTTTTGTGTTATGATTTTAATGTTTTTTTTTTTGATCCTTATCTAACTTCTTCAGCGAAAACTTTAGTTATTTAATTAATATTAGTTATTTAATTAATAATATAATAATTAAAATTAAATAATTTTTTTGTAGCCTCTTTTCCGAATCTCATTAATTTTGGATCTACTCGTGAAAAAGTTCAGCACGCTCGTTTTAATGATTCTTTGATAATCCTATCTTGATCATGCTCACTTAGCTTGCTCGACAAAAGGTCCATTTGTATACAATAATCATATTGTAGCGGGTATAGTTTAGTGGTAAAAGTGCGATTCGTTCTTTTAACCCTTAATAGTTAAAGGGTCTTTCGGTTTTTTTCATGTTCCGATCAAAAACTTTATTTCTTAAAAGGATTTAATCCTTTACTTCTCAATGAGAAATTGGAGAAAAAATACGAATTCTCGTGATTTGTATCCATGAGTCACTTAATAAATTGAAAAGTTGGATTATGAAATTGCGAAACATAATTTTTCAATTGGACCAATACTTCCAATTGAATAAGTATGAGTGATCCATGGCTAAAGAAAAAAAGTAAACTTCTAATCGTAACTAAATCCTCCATTTTTATTTCTAAAAAAAGAAATTGGAACAAAATAGCTATTCAGCGATGACTTTGGTTTACTAGAGACATCGGCGTATTGTTTTAGCTCGGTGGAAACAAAATCCTTTTCCTTAGGATCCTCTGAAATAGAAATAGAGAACGAAGTAACTAGAAAGATTGTCAGAATCACCTTCTCCTAGAAGGATCATCTAGAAAGCGATTCATTTTGTCTGTATTCAAATAAAAAGCTGACGTAGGTGTTATGGGTATAATTTTGTTCGTTTTTTTTCACCTCTTAGATCTAAGAATTTACTAACTTTCCATAAAGGAGCCGAATGAAACCAAAGTTTCACGTTCGGTTTTGAATTAGAGACGTTCAAAGCACTGAATGGACGTCGACTATAACCCCTAGCCTTCCAAGCTAACGATGCGGGTTCGATTCCCGCTACCCGCTTTTTATTTTTTCTAAAAATTCTATTAGAATTCTATATCTAGAATATAGATAATACATTATGACTTGATATTTCATCATTATTAGTAAATCGTTGAATATACAATTCCAATAATTATCTCACATATAATCCGATTTTTTTGTTTTCAACTCAAGAAAAATACGAAAAAATCGGAATGAACGGCGTCCATTGTCTAATGGATAGGACAGAGGTCTTCTAAACCTTTGGTATAGGTTCAAATCCTATTGGACGCAATTTATTTCCATCTATT